GTGAGATTGCGTTGGCTGTTCTCGTGAATTTTTACATTGGACCATAAGCGTATAGGTAGTATTTATACTATTTTAGGTATATGGTTTGGTTTTATTGGTCTAGGTTTAAGACTGTTAATTCGTGCCCAGATGTTAGACCCCTATAGTAATATAATGTCTCTGGATGTGTATAATAAAGTTATCACAAGACACGGTATTATAATGATTTTCTTTTTTTTAATGCCAGTAATGATAGGTGGGTTCGGTAATTATTTGTTACCATTGTTATTAAGGTTACCCGATTTAAACTTACCACGTTTAAAAGCTTTAAGTGCTTGATTGTTGGTGCCCTCTGGTATATGTTTATTAACTAGGCTGGCTATTGGTACTTCTGGTATAGGTTGGACATTTTATCCACCTCTTTCTGGGGCTACTTTTAGTTCTGGGCATGGTACAGATTTTTTAATGTTTTCTTTACACTTAGCTGGTATTTCTAGTATATTAAGATCTATAAATTTTATTTGTACTATACAGTCTGCAATTTATTATGGTTCTAACCATGAGAGTATTTCTGTTGTTATTTGAGCCTATTTATTTACTTCTATTTTGCTTTTATTATCTTTACCAGTTTTAGCAGCAGGCATCACTATGCTATTGTTTGATCGTAACTTTAGTTCTGCCTTTTTTGATCCAATGGGTGGTGGGGACCCGGTTTTATTTCAACATATGTTTTGATTCTTTGGTCACCCGGAGGTTTATGTTTTAATTTTACCTGGTTTTGGTATTATTAGTCACATATGTCTTAGTATTAGTAAAAATAGTGAGCCTTTTGGTTATTTAGGGTTAGTATTTGCTATGTTTGCTATAGTGTGTTTAGGTTGTGTTGTGTGAGCTCACCACATGTTTACAGTGGGTATGGATGTAAAGAGTACAGTTTTTTTTAGTTCTGTTACTATGATTATCGGTGTACCAACCGGTATTAAGGTGTTTTCATGGTTATACATGCTGTTTAGTAGTAAAATTCGATCCGGCGATCCTATAATGTGATGAGTGGTATCTTTTATTATTTTATTTACAATGGGGGGTGTAACTGGTATAGTTTTATCAGCTTCTATTATGGATTCATTATTACATGATACTTGGTTTGTTATTGCACATTTTCATTATGTGTTTTCATTGGGATCTTATACTAGTGTTGTAATAGCTTTTGTTTGATGGTGGCCTATAATTAGTGGTTATACATTAAACAAGATTTTATTAAAGGTGCATTGTATAGTGTCTGGTATAGGCTTTAATATGTGTTTTTTTCCTATGCATTATTTTGGTTTATGTGGTCTACCGCGACGTGTATGTGTGTATGATTCAAGTTTTAGTTTTATTAGACAGATATGCACGGTTGGTAGATTAATATCTGCCTTAAGTGCTTTTCTATTTTTATTTATTTTGTGGGAATCAATGTACACTAAGAATATTTGTTTGGGTCATTGAGGAAGTAATTCTGTGCACACTAATTTAATGCATTCGCCTATTAGCTATCATGCTACTTATACAAGCAAGATTACTTGGTGGATTTTATTAGTATAGCTTGTTAAGGTAGTTTTATTTAAAATGCTACTTTTGTAAAGTAGAGATGTCATTTAGACTTTTAACAGTATAATTAGGGTTTAACTGTATTTTATTAAGGTTTTACCTTTTGCATCATGATATAGCGAATATGCCCCTGTAATGGGTTTTTAGAATAGCTTGGATTTAACTTTTATTGATAGAAAGGGTATTTCTATTTATTAAATATTTGTTGGGAGTGATAAATTAGTCGGCAAGTTGGATAACTAATAGCCAAATTAGTAATTTAAAAACCTGATAAGCGTAGAGGTTTAGCAGGGGTTTATAAATTTTATATTTTTATATAACAGGGGTTTAAAGGTAACTGTTGTTATTAGGTGTTATAACTATAAATTTTAAAGTAAAATTTTTTGAAATATTTGGTGTAATAAAACATGTTTTATTACAAAATGTTATAATAAGTAGTTAAATATGTTACTTATTTTTCGTTTTAAATTGAACTGTTTATTAAAAACATTGTTATATAAAAGCTTATATAATAGGGCCTGCTCAGTGAAAGTTAACAGCCGCAGTATCTTGACTGTGCTAAGGTAGCATAATTAATTGTCCTTTAAATAGGGAATTGTTTGAATGGTTGTTTTAATTTAAAAAATATAAGTAGTATTATATAATTGAAATTAGTATTTGGGTAAAGAACCCCAAAAGGTATTAATAGACGGAAAGACCCCGGGAGCTTAATTAAAATTTATTTGGGGCAAAGCTCTATATTTCATAGAGATGGTGATCCTTATTAAGGTTTAATGGAAAAGTTACCCCGGGGATAACAGGGTAAGAAATAAGGAGAGTTCATATTGATTTATTTAATTGCTACCTCGATGTTGACTTAAAAGAGCTATTAGGTGCAGCAGCTTAATAAGCAGGCCTGTTCGGCCTTTAAAATTTTTCATGAGTTGAGTTAAGACCGGTGTGAGCCAGGTCGGTTCTTATCTTTAGGTGTTAGACCTTAGTACGAAAGGATTGGGTCTAAGTTATGTTGGGTGTAGAGCTATAGTTGTTAGCATTTATTTTGCAAAAATAAAAGAGGATACAGTTCCCTCATCCTTTACTGTTTAATCATGGCAGTTGAAACATGCTTATACTAAACTGCATAAGTATATAATGGTTGAAGCTACTATAAAAAATTTTTATAGATTCTTAGCAGTGGATATTTTGTAATCTGCGTAAGCAGGACAGAGTAGTATATTTGGAGGATAAGACACAGTGCCAGCATCCGCGGTTATTCTGTTTCCGCTTGTTTCTTGATAGTAAATTTTTAATTATTAAGTAACTTTATACAGTAAAAAGTATTTTGGTTATATTAAAGTAGTAATTAATGGTGTTTTGGATCAGCTAATAAAACAAATTAGGAACTTGTGTAGTGGATTAAGATACAAAAGTTTAGTTAAACTAAAATTATTTGGCAGCTGACTAGTCCTAACAGGGGAGGATGCCTTATAAGGGATAGTCCACCCAGGAATTTACCATAAATACTTAGTTGGTGTACGTCCGGTTAAAGATAGATAGTAAAAACTAATTATTTGTGTAAAAATAATTTTTAAGCCAGGTCTATGTGCTGCTAACTTTATGGTCAAGGTTTGCTACTTTTAAAAGATGTTTGTAAATAGTATATTTAGGACTTGTAAGTAAGATTAAATTAACTTGTTGGTCTGAAATGGGTTTAGTCGGGGTACACACCGCCCGTCAATTTCGGTTATTCTGAGATAAGTCGTAACATGGTAGCTGTAGGGGAACCTGCAGCTAGTAGCTATCAGCAGTGGTTGTTTAGCTATGTATAGGATACTATATTTTGATATTGTTAGTTATGCTGTTGGTTTATGCGTTTTTATAACTACAGTTGTTATTGTTGGATTAGCTTTATTAGTTTGATTTGTAGGAGGTGTAATGGAGGTTAAGTCTGAAAGATCTTTTTTAGAGTTAGTTTGGACTATTGTACCCACTTTTTGAGTGCTTGCTCTGTGCATATTAAATGTTAGTATTGTTGTTAAAGATGTAGAGGGTGTTGTTGGGTCAACAATTAAGATTATTGGTCGTCAGTGGTATTGGAGGTATATAGCACATGGGGCTGAGTATGATTCTTATATGACACAGCTGGTAAATAATGTAGATAAGCCCCTTCAGTTTATTTATGGGGTACCAACCCGGTTATTAATGACAGCTTCGGATGTCATTCATTCTTTTTCTGTGCCGGATCTTGGTATTAAGACGGATGCAATACCTGGTCGTGTAAATCAATTTGTTTATACCCCAGATCGTGTAGGATCTTTTGTGGGGTATTGTAGTGAATTATGTGGTACAGGGCATTCTTATATGCCAATAGTGGTTGAGGTGGTTCAAGCTTTTTATGAAGAAGAGGTAGTAGCGGTAGAAGAGACTAGCTAGGTGTTTTGCATTTTAATTTTTCGTATTAAGGGTGGTATATTATGCCAGTTAGTAGTGTTGTTAAGTCTAAGTTTATACTATTTTTGTATTATTTTATTTAGCTTCGTTAAAAGTATAATTACATATTGTTTATTATTAATAGTGAGTGCTTTATGTTGTTTGAGGGTTATTTATATGTCTAGTAGTTTTAGTTGATATGCTGTTTTATTTTATATAGTCTATGTTGGGGGTGTGTATATACTATTCATCTTTATTAGGGTGTATCTTCCTAATAAATCTAGGGTTGGGGTATTTAGGTTTGAATGGGGTGTTTACACATTTTTTTTAATTTGAGAGTTAATTAGTAATTCCTTACAAGGGAATGTATTTATTTTAGATGAATCTTTTAACTTATGTTCTTATAAAGAAGGTATTAGTTATTTATTTTTATGTTTTTTGCTAATACTATCTTTTTTTTTAGTATCGTTCATAAGTGGTAGAAAGGAAGGTTTTATACGTTAGACTAACTTAGTATAAACTAGTACATATGGCTGTAAACTATAAAGTAATTATTAATTAGTTAGTTGAGGGTGTCAGAGTTTATGAGTTTGCTTTAGGTGCAAAGTACGGGTATATTATCTCCCTTAAAGCAAAAATGATTATTCGAATGGGATTTGAAATCCTTTTTTATTGCAGGTAGTTGCAAGTTTTGCTTTAGCTAGTAAACTAATTTTTAGGTTTATATTTCGGCTATAAAGGGTGAAGCGATTTTCTGCTAGTTATGTTATTTTTTTTGGTTTTTTTAACTTGCTTACTATCTTTTGTTTCTTTAAAAGGTGATTTTTTTTTGATTGGGGAGGGATTTGGTTGTAGTTCTTTATTTTATCCTTTGTCTTTAGTAATTACTAGCTTTGATATCTGGGTGTTGGGTATGCTGTTATTTTGTGGTATATTAGCTTTATGGTTTTGTAGCCATTATTTTGGTTGAAGGCCACAGTTATTATACATGTTAATAATCTTTTTTTTGTGTGTAATGGGTTTTTTGGTTTTGAGTGGAGATTTTTTATTGGGGTTGGTTGGTTGAGAATATCTAGGTTTTGTTAGGTTTATACTTATTTTATACTATGCTTGCTATGACACAGCTTATGCGGCAAATGTTACTTTAATTTCATCTCGTTTTGGTGATGTGGGTTTTTTTATTATTTGTGGTTTAGTTTTTATTAAATTATTAGAGGTAAGACCTATTATAGCTAGACTGTCTTTTGCACTTATTATATTAACTAAGAGGGCTGTAGCACCTTTTTCTAGTTGGCTTTTAGAAGCTATGCGTGCTCCAACCCCAGTCAGATGTTTAGTGCATTCTTCTACTTTAGTAGCTGCTGGTGTATGATTTATGGCCAGGTATGGTGTTTTAATTGAAGACAGGATTTTATTTATTTGTTGTATGTTTTGTATATATACTGTGATTGCTAGTGCTTGATGTGCTTTATACTTTAGGGATGTAAAGAAGATTGTAGCTTTATCCACGTGTAATAATATTGCTTGGTGTTTATTTTACTATATATGTGGTTTTAAGCTTTTATGTATAGCTCAGCTTGTTAGTCACGGTATTGCTAAGTGTTTATTATTTATGGGTGTGGATGATATTTTAGCCGGTTCCTATTCTAGCCAAAAATTAAAGAGTTTATATGGTTTAAAAATAAATAGTGGTATGGGTTGATTTGGCACTGTTTCTCTAATATTAATTATAGCTGGTGTACCGTTTCATGGTGTTTTTTTTACAAAGCATTTTTTATTAATTGAGATGGGTATTAATTATAAAAGTTTATTATTAATAAGAACCCTTTATGGTATTTATTTAAGCTATTTATATTCTTCTCGGTTAATTTGTATTGTAGTATTTAAGCATGGTGTTTTATTAAAATGAATTTCATCTATATTTGTTCCAATTTGCTTAGTTATAATTATTAGTAGTATTTTAAAATTTTATTTTAGTACTAGTTTTATAGAGGGTTCTTTGTTAAGGGCAATGATAAGAGTAAGTGTAATTTTTATTCAAGTTTTTGGTTTATTACTGGGTGTAATATATAGGTTTTTTAAAAAGGATTTGTTTTGATATAATAACTTTATGGGGCAGGATTTGTTAATTAAGATATTATTTAAAATTTGGGGTTATTTATTGTTGCTAGTACCAATTTTTCAGGTACGTTGGGAGGTTTGATTAGTAATTTTAAATGCTACGGGGTTAAAGCAGTTTTTTACTTTAAAATTGTTTAGGGGTTTATTTATCAGTTTTTCAATGTTATGTGTAATTATGGGTATTCTTTATAAAAGTATTAAAAAATTTTAACTAATTTATCATGTTAGTATTAAGCTTATGAGTGCTTCTTTTATTATTTTGTTGCGTATAGTAATTTTTATTTTTAAAAATTTATTTTATTTAATTTTATTAAATTGTTAATAAATTAGTATACTTAGTACTAATTTTATGAAAATTACAAAAAAACATGAAAAAAAAAATTTTTTTTTTATGCACTAAAAAAAATTTTGTGCCTGTTTAGTGCATAAAAAAAAATAAAAAAAAATACTATATTTTAATTTAAATTACCTGTTCTTTAATACTATTTTAGTTGTGTACATGATTTATTTTAAAAGGGGGGGTCTTTTGTTTTTTTTCATTTTTTAAAAAAAATTTTTTTTACGCCTTTTTAAACCGTTACTTAAAATTTAAAAAAATGCATTTTTTTTAAATTTTAATTTTTTAGTTTTTAGTTAAAAAGTATTAAATAAATAGTAGTATCAATCACTAAATTCTGTAAAATATCTTAAAATTTTATTTATAAATAAATTAATGTGGGTTGTATGAATTAAATAAGTAGTACTTAAAATACTATAATATTGAAAAGTAAAATATCTTAATTATAAATAATTAAGTTGTCGGGGGTATATTCATCACATAGTTAGCTTGTTTTTTATACTAGCTGTAGTAAATTGTGTACTGGCGGTATAATTTACTATATGTATATAATATATACATTAAATAAGAAACGAGTAAATTAATTAATAAAAAACACGCTTGTTTTTTATACTAACTGTAGTAAATTGTGTACTGGCGGTATAATTTACTATATGTATATAATATATACATTAAATAAGAAACGAGTAAATTAATTAATAAAAACACGCTTGTTTTTTATACTAACTGTAGTAAATTGTGTACTGGCGGTATAATTTACTATATGTATATAATATATACATTAAATAAGAAACGAGTAAATTAATTAATAAAAACACGCTTGTTTTTTATACTAACTGTAGTAAATTGTGTACTGGCGGTATAATTTACTATATGTATATAATATATACATTAAATAAGAAACGAGTAAATTAATTAATAAAAACATGCTTGTTTTTTATACTAACTGTAGTAAATTGTGTACTGGCGGTATAATTTACTATATATATATATATATATATATACATTAAATAAGAAACGAGTAAATTAATTAATAAAAACATGCTTGTTTTTTATACTAACTGTGGTACAATTTACTATATTTGTTTATAAGTATTGTAATATCTAATTTAAAATCGTACTAATTATTGATTAGTTTCGGGTCTATTCTGGGGGGGTAATAGATTTTTATAATTTGTGCGATTTTAAATTAGCCTATGATACATAGGTATAAAATTTCGTTGGGGGGGTAGGGGGGGTAGTCAAAAATTTAAAAAAAAATTAAGCTTTAGTTTGCCTTATTTAATAATTTATAGCTGTTACTCATATAGTAGTTTTTAAATAGGTATTATTTATGCTTAATTAAATACATAAATATATATAATAAATACATATATAAGTATTTATATATAGATAAATATAAATACTTATATGTATATAATATATAATAAATACATATATAAGTATTTATATATAGATAAATATAAATACTTATATGTATATAATATATACATAAATATATATAATAAATACATATATAAGTATTTATATATAGATAAATATAAATACTTATATGTATATAATATATACATAAATATATATAATAAATACATATATAAGTATTTATATATAGATAAATATAAATACTTATATGTATATAATATATACATAAATATATATAATAAATACATATATAAGTATTTATATATAGATAAATATAAATACTTATATGTATATAATATATACATAAATATTTATATAATAAATACATATATATAAGTATCTATATATATATAGTATAAAATTTATACTTTATTAATTATAAAAGTGTCAGAAGTTTATGAGTTAATTTTAAGCGTTAATTATGGGTTAAAACCCCTTTTATTTATTGTACTGGTGTTTGTAACATGCGTTGTGGTAGATGTATTAATCGTTATTTATTTTATGTAAGTATTGGTTGTAGTATTCTGCTATAGTAGCATCACGTGAATTTTTATACTTTAAGCTGGCTAGCATTTGAAATGTAAGTAGTATAATAGAGTATATTGCTTTTCCAAAGCAAGGGCCTAATTAAATTAGTTTACATAATGACGTGGTTACCATTTTTTAAAGCTTTTGCAGCTTTTATTTTTTTAGTTAGAGCTATTTTATGGAATCTAACAGGTGTTCAGTTGGTATTTGGCCTAGGGCTAGTATTGGCTTTGTTTTTATGATTAGAGACAAAAAAGGCACCAAAATTACATTTTTTGGACAGGTTTTGAATGTTTATTCTTAGGGAGGTTTTGATTTTTGGGTCCCTATTGACTAGTTGTTTGTGGTTTCAAGAGGAGGGGCAGGAAAATCTTTCTCCATATTTAGAAATACCGTTTTTTGGTTGCTTTTTATTGATTGGTTCTTCTATCACTATTACTGCCTATCATCACACGCAAGGGAGGTTTGTGGCAGCAGATCTTCACCTGTTAGTAACGCTTGTTCTTGGTATAAATTTTGTTTTATTGCAATTGGAGGAGTTTAGTGAATGTAGCATTACAATTTTAGATAGTGTTTATCATGCTTCGTGTTTTTGCACGGTGGGGTTGCATTTTTCACATGTTGTAATAGGGTTGTTGTTATTGATTACTTTATTTATTTTTGGTGAGGAGGTATTTGGTAGCTATTATTCTACACTATTTATCTGATATTGACATTTTGTGGATTATATTTGGCTAATTGTTTATACGGTAGTATATTTATGTTCTTAGTTATTTACCTATTTTTTATATAGGTTCTTTTATATAGAAATTAAGTCTAGGTTTTGTTCAAATTAGGTTATTTATAAATCGTTAGTTTGTGATACTAAAGATACTAGGCTAGTATTTGAAATTTTAATTTTTAGTAGTATTTATTATGTTAAAGGTTTTACGTGGAAATTTAGTGGATTTACCTACTAATTCATCTCTAAGTTATTATTGATGTAGTGGTTTTATGATTAGTGGTTTTTTAGTTGCTCAGATAATTAGGGGTATAATTTTGTCGTTGTTGTATGTAGCTGACTCTTTACTTAGTTTTCCATGTGTAATGAATATTACAAATGAGGACATGTTTGCTTGGTCTGTTCGATATATTCATATATGGGGGGTAAGTTTTATATTTATAGTTTTTATAGCTCATATGGGTCGTGCCCTGTACTATTCTAGCTATACAAAGGTTTCAGTGTGAAATGTCGGTTTTATTTTGTACTTATTGATGATGGTTGAAGCGTTTTTAGGTTATATATTGCCTTGACACCAAATGTCTTATTGAGCAGCGACTGTTTTAACATCTGTTGTACAAAGTGTTCCTTTTATAGGTAACACTATGTATGAGTTTATTGTTGGAGGATTTGGTGTGACAAATGTTACATTAGTTCGTGTTTTTGCTGCCCATGTTATTTTAGCATTTGTTATTATTGGTGCTGCGGGTCTTCACCTATTTTATTTACATAAGACCGGGTCTAATAACAGGTTATTTTTATCTAAAGGGTACACAGATGTTGTGTATTTTCATAGATATTATAGTAATAAGGATCTTTTTTGTTTATTTAGCCTTTATTTTATTTGTTGTTGTTTAATTTTTTATTGCCCGGACTTAGTCCTGGATGTAGAAAGTTATTTACATGCTGATCCAATGGTTACGCCTGCTTCAATTAAGCCAGAGTGGTACTTTTTATTTTATTACGCAATGCTTCGTTCAGTTAGTTCAAAGATTGGGGGTTTAATATTAGTAGTGGTTTTTCTTTTTTTAGTGTGATTACCAACTAATAATTATGCTTGTTGTTATTATTTGGGGCGTCAAATTATTTTTTGAATAATTGCTTCTCAGTTAGTATTATTAAGTTATTTAGGTGCTTGTGCCCCAGAAGACCCGTATGTTATTATTAGACAAGTTAGAAGTTTTATTAGAGTTTTTAGCTTAGTGTTGTATAAGGGTTTTTGGCGGTATAGGTGTTAAGGGTTTTTATTGTAAGGTTGCTTTTTATATTAGGTGTTTTTAGATTAATTAAATTTAAGTTTATAGTGATGCTGCTAATGGTTGAGAAAATAAATGTGGCTTTATTACTTTTTAGTTATTTTAGTTGTATTGGTGGTAGCCGAGCAGTTTTTTTAGTTTTTATTGTAGTTGCTACTATAGAAGTAACCATTTCTTTGGTTTGTTTAACACGGCTATGAGATACTGACTTATTGCTTTTTTAATTATAGATACAACTTTTTTGTTCTTTTTAGGAAATTTTCATTCTTTTGATACTCCCGCATACTTTTTTGATTACTTTATTATTGATGCTTTTTCTATTAACTTAGCTTTAATTTCTTTAGTGTTTATGCTGGTTTATTTTGTTTTATGCCACTCTACGCTAGGTAATTTAGAAATACTTTGTTTATTTTGTAGTATTTTTAGCTCAATAGTTTGTTTTTTTTGTAATAATATACTACTTTTTTGGGTTAGGTATGAGTTGACAATTCTTCCTTTGTTGATATGTCTTTACGTAAGCTCGCCTTACTCTGAGCGGTTTTTAGCGGGGTGGTATTTATTATTTTACGTGCTTGTGACAAGGTTGCCTCTTCTGATCTTGTTTTTTTATAATAGATTCGTTAAAAGGTCTTTTATCATTAGTGAGTGTAAAAAAAGTATGTTTTTAAAAGTAGCCATGTTTATCCTATTCATTACAAAGGTTCCTTTACCACCCTTTCATGCTTGGTTACCGATAGTTCATGCAGAAGCTAGAACGTTTGTTTCTGTTGTTTTAAGGGGTTATGTGATGAAGTTGGGTGTAATTGGTATATTTCGTTTTTGTGGGTTTCTTGTGGGTGAGATTTCTGTAGCTTTGTTATTTGGGTTTTTTATTGTTTTGTTTTTTTATTTATGCTCTTGCAGAGAGCTGGATAATAAGCGTTGATTAGCTTTTTTAAGGTTAGTACATATTATTGTAGCTATCGTGGGATTTTGTTATTTAGGGTTAAATAATTCTTCTTTTGTAACCTTATTTTGTTTAGGGCATGGTTTATCTGCAGGGTTACTATTTTATTTATTTAATCTTTGTTATAAAGTTACAGGAACACGTAAATGGGTAGTTATAGGTTTAGATAATGCTTTAAGTAATTTTTGGCGTGTTAGTTTAATAGTTGGTTTATTATCAGTTGCTTCTTTTCCACCATCTTTATCTTTTTTAAGGGAGGTATTTATTTTAAGTAGGTCTTTTGAAAAAGGCTCTGTGCTGTTTTTTATGGCGGCGTACATATTTTTAGGTGGTTTAATACCAGTGGTGTTAGTTAGTTATTTACTTATTAATTATAGTTCTTTTGGTGTGTATGCTAAAGTTAGCATAGGTAGGTATTTAATAGTTTTTTCTTTATTTCTTGTGTGGTTACTGGGTGTTTTAGCTATTTAAACTGTAATAAGGTGTTTTAAGTGCATATTGTATTTTGGTTACAGGGGTGATTAGATTCTGTTACTTTTTTTTAGCTTAATTTTAGAGCATTAGTTTGAAGGACTAGGGGTACTGTTTCGGTGGGAAGGTAAGTTAAGTTTAAACTAGCTGGTTCATGTCCAGACTATACTTGTATAAGTTTTTCCTAAAATGTTAAAAATAAATCGTGGTGTTAATTTTTTTTTACAAATAGGCCGGAATACTGCAAAGTTGGGCAGGGTATCCTATTTTATTTTATTAGTGGTTTTGATGTGTTTTTTAACTATTCGTGTACCAGGGTTTTATGGATTAAGGGATTTTATTTTTTTACTATTAACTCTAATTTTTCCAATTTTTTTAGGGTTGTTTTTTAACCGGTTGGGTTTCGGGTTAGATAGCTTTATTTCTTCTATGATTCCAGCCGGAACTCCAATGTGGGTAGCACCTTTAGTTGGTTTGGCAGAGATGATTAGTTACTTTATTCGTCCACTGGTTTTAATGTTACGTCCATTTTTAAATATTACAATCGGTGTGTTTGGTAGGTTAAGGTTGGGCTCCCTTTGCTTAGGTACAAATGCACTATTGTTGGTCCTAGTTATTATATTTTTTTATGAGCTATTTGTTGCTTTTATACAATGGTATATAGTAGCTTCTATTCTAGATTTTAGTATTGATCATTAGGTGTTAAGTATTTTTATAATAATTCTTAGCAGGTTTTTATATGTATCTTCCATTTTTTGGAGCAGTTTGTTGGGGTTTTGAGTTTGTATTGAAGTAGCTAGGTTAGTTTTTTTGGTTGCTTTTTTTAGTTTAGAGCGAAGGGGTTTTAATCGGTTTTTGGGTATATTGCTATACTTGTTAATGTCAGGTGTGGGATCTGGTTTTTTATATAGAGGTGGTTTAGTAGATGGGCCGGACACGTTATTATATATTAGCTTTTGTTTAAAGGGTGGCATTTTTCCATTTTTTTATTGATTAATACCAGTTTTTAAATGTTGTAGTTGGCTAATGCTTTGATTAGTATCTGTTCAATCTAAGGTAACAAATTTATACTTAGCTACGCTAGGTTATTGGGGTGGATTGGGCTCTTTTTTTATATTAACTTTTTTAATGATGGCGGTTTATATATGAAGGTCTAAATTTGGTATTAAGTCTTTTTTAGTTTATAGTGGTATTTCTTCTACTACTATTTTATTAGTTGTTTGTTCGGCGGGAGATATTTTTAGCAGCTTATGGTTGTATATTTGTTATTTTTTTGTTTATACTATTAATTTAGCAGTATTCTATATATTGGATAATAAGCGGTTACAGGTAAAGCAAACACCGCTATTGATTTTTTTATTGGTAGCTATACCAGTATCTTTAATGTTTATTTATAAGATTGCTTGCGTAATATGTGTTTTAGGTGTAAGTCTTTTAATAGTTATTCCGTGGTGTATTTTTAGGGTTGTAGAGCAGCTATATCTTGTTATTTATTGTCTAGAAAAGATAAGTTCATTTAAGGTATAGTTTGTTTGAGTAGTTTAATTAGAATGTCTATTTTACACGTAGTTGGCGGGTTTAACCCCTTAAATAAAATGAGGTAGTTTAAATAAAATGTATATTTTGCGTGTATAAGATAGGGGTTCTTCCTTGTTACGAACTTAGTTTATGTTAAAATAAGGGCTTGTCGGGCTTTAGATGCTATTAGCAGTTTGTGCAAATGTTTATAATTAGCAGTTTGTTTAACACATTAATATGTTTTGTCTTAGTTATGGTATTTGTTGCTTTTTTTATATTAAGAGAGCGAAAGGTTTTAAGGTATATTCAGTTGCGTAAGGGGCCCAATAAGGTGGGTTTGGCCGGGTTATTTCAAAGTTTTGCAGATTTAATTAAGTTATTAATTAAGGTTAAGATAAATGTACAGCAGTACCGTAGTTTATTAGCTTTGTTTGGAACGTATTTGTTAGTTGTTCTTTCTGTGTCTTATTGCTTGTTGTATGCTTCTTTTTTTAGTGGCAGGTTTGGTAATTTGGATTTGCCTTGGTTTTTGATTATAACTAGGTTGACAGGGTATAGGTTATTAGGTGTTGGTTGGGGTTCATATAATAAGTATTCTTTATTTGGTGCTTTACGGTCTTCTTTTGGTTCTGTTAGTTTTGAGGCTTGTTTGATGTGTGTATTGATAATTTTTGGATTATTTTTCAGGGGTTATAGTTTTCAGTGGAAAAGTGGCAGGGGTAGTTTGTTTTTTTGTGTTATCCCACTATATTTTATGTGGTTGGTGGCTATTTTGTGTGAGACTAACCGAACACCTTTTGATTATGCTGAATCGGAGAGAGATCTCGTTAGTGGTTTTAATACAGAGTACTGTAATGTATATTTTACTTGTTTATTTGCTTGTGAGTATTTAATTATATTTATTATTTGTTGATTTAGCTCTAGTATTTTTTTTTCTGGTTTTTGATGATGGGTTAGTTTAGTTTTTAATATTATTTATTTTTTATGGGCACGTGCAACATTACCGCGGGTCCGTTATGATTATTTTGTAAGATTTATGTGAGAAGCTTGCATTTGTTTAATGACGGTATACTTACTTTTGGCTTTATAAGCTTGTATAGGTTAATTAAACTTTAAAGCTGTTAACTTTATAATGCTATTATTGGCTACAGGCGATTATTAGTCAGCTAAATAGTTTATTAAAATACTATTTTTGGGGAATAGAGATCTTTGTAAAAAGTTTGCTGGCCGATAGGGCTGCAAATGCAGGGCATTTTGATATAGTGTTATTTAAAGAGAAGTCTTTCGTCGGTATTCGCTATAGCTTATGTAAAGCACCGGATTCTTACTCCGGGGAAGTTTTTAAACTAGCGTTAGTGTTAAGAATAATTATTATTTGGGGTATTGTTGTGTTATTGGCTTGTGTATATAATAGTGGTTATTATAAATCTGCTTTGGTTAATAACCGAAAAAGAGGTGTTTGAAGAAGATCTTTTGAGTGTGGTTTTATGTCACACTCTTTAAAGATTAATAGATTTAGCTCGGGTGTATTTGTATTGCTTGTTTTTTTTGTAATTTTTGATTTAGAGGTTTCTTTACTATTAAAAAGTGTATATCAGGAGGAATTTTGGAGTAAATTGCTTTTTTATTGTAGTTTTCTATTAATAATGGGGTTAAGGTTTTTAATAGAGGTTTTTTGTGGGTTTGTGCGTTGGCAAAAGTAGGGGGATTATTAAGGGTTACTGCTAATAATCCAAAGAATTTTGAAGAGTTCAATCCCTTAATCAATTAGTCTAAGGTAAGGACATTTATTTTCAAAATAAAAAGTGATTTTGTCATTGGTTGATAATAGATTTTAAGTTTTAATTTTA